ATATTTCCATTTCTTTATTAAAAAAGAAGTTTCTTTTGAAACCAAAAAGGATTTTCCTTGATACCTAACATAATGCATGAACGGATCCTTGAACAACCAAAGGTTGCTTTGAAAATCTTTAGCAAAGACTTCTACAAGACGCTCTATTTTTCCATAGAAATAGATTCGTTCAAGAAATATTCCAGAAGATGTTGATCGTAAATGAGAAGATTGTTTGCGGAGAAAAAAAAAAAGGGATTCGTATTCATAGACATGAGAATTATATAAGAATAAGAAAAATCTTTTATTTTTTTTTGAAAAAGAAGAGCTAGTTTTCTTTAGGATAATAAAAGTATTCCAATACTCGTGTAGAAAGAATCGTAATAAATGCAAAGAAGAGGCATCTTTTACCCAAAAACGAAGAGTTTGAACCAAGATTTCCGGATGGACAGGGTGAGGTATTAGTATATCTAACACACAATTTAAATGTGAAAGATTGTCCTCTAAAAAAGGAAATATGGAATGAATTGATCGTAAATTATGAGATTGGAGTGTCTTTTTCCGTTCTAGAGAAGATATTAGTCGTAGAGAAAATGGTATTTCGACAATAAATGCAAATCCCTCGGATATTATTTGATAATATAAATTTTTGTTGCGCCCGAAAATTTGATTTTTGTTAGAATCATTAACAGAAATAAAAAAAAAATTCTGTTGATACATTCGAGTAATTAAACGTTTCACAATTAGTAAACTAGATTTCTTGTCATAACCTGAATTTTCTAAAAAAATGGATTGATTTAAATCATGATCATGAGCAAGTGCATAAATATACTCTTGAAGTATAAGTGGATATTGAAAGTCGTGTTGTTGAGATCTATCTAGCTGTAAATATCTTTGAAGTTCCTCCATTTGAAATTCTATTTGAACCGAAAGTAGAAGATTGGGAGGATTATGAAATGATACATAGTGCGATACAGTAAAAACAAGGTATTATCTAAAAATAGATACCTCGGAGACAGATAAACTTACCAACAGATTCTCTACCCTCTCTTTTTTCCATTTTATTAGACTATGTTATAAAACAAGATGGTTAGAAATCCTTTATTTTTTCAACCTAATCGCTCTTTTGATTTTGGAAAAAACTGTCTTTATCAACATACTGCTTCTTCTACACACGCATCTCCATTCTATATTAGGGAATGGCAATAATTAGGATTCATTAACAGAAATAAAAAACAGAAATAAAAAAAGAAAAAAAGAGAATCTACTCATGGAGGGAAAGCCTTTCCCGCATCAGGTACTAATATATTTTTAACATGTAATTAGATGGGGAATTAAATTATTCAAATCAAGAATAAAAGCCCGTTACTTTTTCTTTCCCTTTTTTCTTTCCCTATTATAATGAATTGAAATTGAAGCCCTAGAGCCTTATCCATTTATTAATTCGACCCAACTTCATTTTGTTCCTTCCAAGAATTCCAACAAGGTTTTAGCCCGATCAAAATCAAATATTCTCAGAACTATCCGTTGCTCCGACCTGCTCTTTTTTCCATTCATTCCCTTTCTTCAGGATCAGTCGTGGTCTTACAAACTTTACCGATGGTATGGACGAATCCTTCCCTTCATCCAAATGTGTAAAAGATCTTAGCCGCACTTAAAAGCCGAGTACTCTACCGTTGAGTTAGCAACCCCCAAATAAAAAATGTGTAGATACAATCAGAATAAAAATAAAGAAAAAAAGTATAGAGAAATGCAAAATAGATAGAATAGACCCCTCTTATTTTAGATTATCTACTTTTTGTTAATAAGATTTCAATAAAAAAGACCTTTTAGTATCCTTTCCTTGTATCAAAGGACCCACATGAAAGTAAAACCGAAACCTATGGGCCAGAAATAAAAAGATCCACTTCATTTATCACGATGAATTATATTTGTTCGATACACTGTTGTCAATATAAATGTTGACAAAAAAAGAATACAATGGAAAAAACTCAAAATAGAATTTTTCTAATTTTATTATTTCAAATTCATATTTAATATTTAGATTTTAATTTAATAATATTAAATTAAATAAGAACTTGTGTTAGACTGGCACCATATAATATATCTAATTCTAACCTACACAGATATAAAAAGTATAGACGGAGAAATAAATAAAAAGTAAGAAGTGAAAAAAAAATCTCGGATTTATCCATAATGAATAATATATTCAATCCATCTAAGTGGAATAAACAAACTCGATTTATTAGTAGAGTTCCAATGAAACTGACCAATTGAAGGGAATGTCCACGTTTTTTTATAGGATTTTTTTTATAGGAAAAAAAGAAAGTTTTGTCGTTCTAAAACCTAAAACAGAAGTAATGATATATAATGATAAATTGATATAGAGCGGAAAAGGGGGTAGTAACTTATATATTATTTTTTTTGTATCCCCCCCCCCTTAATTTGTTTATATTTCCTTAATTGAATTCCGTTTGATTAAGGCGAAGTTCCTTAAAAAGCCCCTTCTTCTTTAAAATATCCCGAACAGTTCCTGTAGGTTGAGCACCCCTTTCAAGGAAGTATAGAATAGAAGGAACGTTTAAATAAGTTTCATTCTTTATCGGATCATAAAAACCCAGTTTCTGAAGATCTTTTCCTTCTCTTCGGGATCGAACATCAATTGCAACGATTCGATAGACGGCTCATTGGGATAGATATAGATGAACAATACCCCCCCGAGAAACGTATAGGAAGTTTTTTCCTCGTACGGCTCAAGATAAAATGATTTGGTTTGAAGTTTTGTCTGTGTATGAAATTCTAATAAATGACAAATGAATTAGACTCCTATTTAATTCCATTCACCCTTTTCTTCTTCCTTCTTAAAAAAGGAAACCGTTCATTCGTACTCATAACTCAAGTTGGATAACTGTCAAATAGTTCAAAGAAAAATCTTTATTGAGTAGTCTTTACCCCTTTTTTGTTTGTCTCGTTTCAAATCTATTATTGAGACAATTAAAATGGTGTTTCCTTGTTCTAGGATCCTTTATCTTTGTTTTAAATCATTAGGTTTAGACATTACTTCGGTGTTTCTTAATCCTTTCAAAATGGCAGCAACATACCTTTTTTTGTGATTTCCTTTTATCAAAGAATCGTGTGGACGACTGATTCCGAGTGGTACACTTTGTATCGAAAAAGTTTGATCAATTCCTGTTTGAATTGGAAACTTGCTCGAAGTGGATTCTTTCAATTTCTATATCGAAGATATATTTACATTTACGAAGTTGTTCAATTTATTGATTGGCATTAACCCTAGATCCTTGCCCCGAGAAACGAATGAATACTTTCTTTTTTACTCGAGCTTCATCATGCACTATTTACATTACAACCCAAGAGAGGTTCCTGTGGAACAGAACAAATGATGTCGAGCGAAGAGCGCCTTCATTCCTATATAAAATGGTGGATGTAAGAATCCACAGCGGATCATGTCTTTCAAGTCGCACGTTGCTTTCTACCACATCGTTTCAAACGAAGTTTTACCATAACATTCCTCTAATTTAGAAGCGGTATGGAGTTGATTCAATTATGGAATCATGAATAGTCATTGGTTCAATATGGTGCATAGATATTGTAATCTATGCCCTTTTCTTCTCTATATAATATATACGATAATAAAGATTATTCTTTTCTGAAGAAGTCTTAGCAAGACCCCATCTTTAACATAAATAGAAAAATAACACGAAGAAATGAAATCTGCATCTTCAAGTGACTTAATAAGATAGGTTGTCCTATTTTCTACTTTTTTGAGTATCGAAGATTAAACTATTTTTAATAGGGAATCATTCCAAATATTTATTAAATTGAATTCTATTTCTTTAATATTTAAGGTTGAAACCGGGGTTCAGTAATATTTCGGTAATCTAATTTTTCTATAAAATGAATAAAATTTTCCATTATCCTGTGTCTCAACCGTTACATAGATTTTCAATTCTTCATTAGGTCCAAACAAAAAATACCTAAAAATGAGATTCAAAGAAAACGAATCAGTTACATGACTGTTTATTAATAAGATTCGGACAAGCACAGATATTAAAATTTATACCTTCCCTTGCTCTTTTTTTTAGCCTAACTCATTACTATTAAGATAGTTCACTCTATTGAGTAATGAATTCAATTAGTTAGTATCAAGAACTTCCTATTGTTTAGGATGAATTAAGAGATCTACAGAAAAATGAATAATAAAAAGGGGGGGCTCCCTTATTTACTTTATAAATTCTTTATTATCTCGATTCAATTTGATATTTGTTCAAATCAATTTTTAGATTGGATATGTTCTGGGACGGAAGGATTCGAACCTCCGAATAACGGGACCAAAACCCGTTGCCTTACCACTTGGCCACGCCCCATTTCTAGTCAAGACTAATAAAGAATAATAAATATTATTAGTATTGGTTGTTTGTCAACTGCAGCAGTCCAAATATCTATAGAATCGATTCCTGTGCTTTTGCTAAGTGTAGGTAGATAATTTAACTGAATTTATTGATCATTACATATAATTCAATTAAGATATTGTATGAAAATATGATTTCTTCTATATTCTCATTGAGAATGAGAAGATTTTTGATTGGGTGGGTTTAAAGAAGGATTTTTTTGTCTACGTTACTGACTTTCTTTTTCCTTATATCCATAATTCAATCAAAATGCAATTATCTGCAAGAACAAAATGTCTGTTATGCTTAATATCTTTAGTTTGATCTGTCTTAATTCTGCCCTTTATTCGAGTGGTTTTTTCTTAGGCAAATTGCCTGAGGCCTATGCTTTTTTGAATCCAATCGTAGATTTTATGCCAGTCATACCTTTGTTTTTTTTTCTCTTAGCCTTTGTTTGGCAAGCTGCTGTAAGTTTTCGATAAGATCTTTAATATCCTATAAAATTGTCGAATAAGATTAGATCCTTTTTACAGTATGAACTCTTGATTCAAACATTGAAATTCTTGGATAGTCGCGATAAATCCGAGTTACCGCATTTCCTCATTTTTTGAC